AAATCTTCCTTTTTTTTGATAACTCCAGATAGGCAAAGAGTATTTCTATGTCTGTTCGCTTCAAAATCAAGCAAAGTCCGTGAGTTCTGATTCGTAATTTTAATGGGCTAAATTTTCCTATTCTAGTTTTTATTCTTTTTGGGCTATTAGTCAATTATCGATTCATTTGAAATTATCAAATTGGAGGGTACTTATTTATTGTTATTTGTGATGAACTGAACCAATAATCTGAATTCAAATGAAACTAATTTCGAATTATACACTTTGTACCCCGCACATATCTTACAGGTATTCTCGAAGTTCTATGAGGAATAGAATAGGAACAAAAAAAAAGAAAAATAGACGATTTCATTTTGACTCTATCTAAGATCCAGCGCGTATATTCCTATACATCAACTTATTAAGAATAGACTTTTGCTTGGTTGGGTCTCTGAACCAACTAATTGAACCTTTCAATTCTGTATTGCATATACAATATATGTATCAAGTCATAACGTTCTTCTTGATCTTGAAGAAGAACAGACAGAGTAGAGTAGGAATCGGAACAAAAGAAAAACGAAGAGAATCTAATTGTCGGATTTTCTATATGAGAGAATATGGATACTTTTTATCCTCTTTCTATAAAGAAAGAACTTTTCGTCAGCGATTTTGAAATAGAAATGGAATGCAATACAACGGATAACATGAGAGTTATAAATCCTTCGATGGCTAAGTATGTATGCTAATTGATACTATTAATTAATATGGATATGGATTCATAAACATAAAAAATTTTGATGTCGATCCATATCCATTATGTTGGATATATGAATGGATTTGGTGACTAGATACTCATACAAATGAATTATGTGCCAGGAACCAGATTTGAACTGGTGACACGAGGATTTTCAGTCCTCTGCTCTACCAGCTGAGCTATCCCGACTATTATTTTACTTTAAATCTCATCCTCATTTTATGATATGACTTCGTTCTATGTCAATTCAAAAATGAATTGATCTTACTTTGTGTGTACCTTAATATAACACAAAAACCAACTTGGTTTAATACAAAAAAATATACACTGAGGTACATAACTTTATGAAAGAAAATAAATTGGAACCACTAACAAATACAACGAATAATAATTTTGTTATTTTTTTATAATAAAAAAATAGGATAAACCATTAACGAGTCAAATGTTTTTTTGGGGATAGAGGGACTTGAACCCTCACGATTTCTAAAGTCGACGGATTTTCCTCTTACTTTCAATTTCATTGTTGTCACTAGTGACATGTAGAATGGAACTCTATCTTTATTCTATTCTCGTGTGATTAATCCGTTTTTTTTCACAAAAGGGGATGATGTAATCAATGAGGATTCGATTCTTTCTGACATCCAATCGATTCACATCAAAAGAATTCTTTCATTTTGCATATAATCATCAAAATATAGAGTCGCGGCGTCTTAATACAGTTTGTATAGCGTTCGTACATATATCTATGTATATAGGTTCCCCCCCCTTTTTTAGTTTCGATAGAAGGATTCCTTTGCCAACTCAACGCGGTAAACGCTATTTGTTAGAACATCTCCCATCGAGTCTCTGCACCTATCCTATTCTTTTTGTATTCTCGCTTTACGAGCTGCTGTTGGTTTTCGTAAAACAGGATTTGGCTCAGGATTACCCCATCTTTAATTCCAGGGTTTCTCTGAATTTGAAAGTTGTCACTTCGTATGTTTCCATACCAAGGCTCAATCCAATTAAGTCCGTAGCGTCTACCAATTTCGCCATATCCCCTTATGTTTTACTATGCTGAAATCAAAGCGGTGTATTTTTTTTCAATACGAATTTGATTAAATAGCGCTTGATTGGATTTCTATTTATATGAAATCCAAACCTCTATAAACTCAAAAAGTGGGTCTTGTTATTTGAATTGATTGCCTATTTTTTTTAATGTCTATTGGATACCCAAAGCCGACACCCACATTTGATACAACCCGAAATGATTCTATCATTTCTGTTTATGCAATTCAATAGAAATTGATACATGTCATAATATATATATGCCTCTCTTATTATCATTATTTTTTTTTGCTACAATTTGAAATACTTGAACGGTCGATTCTTTTTTTTTTTTTTCTTTAACTTCCGAGAAAATAACTCAAAAAAGGTATTTGATGCAATATCAATCATTTTGTATCTAGTTCTCAAAACTATTAATCCTTGATTATAGCTAAAACGAAACTAATTATTTCAGTAATTTTTGAATTTTTTATTCAAAAAATAGGAATCTATTGCTATTATGAATAGCTACTATTTAATAATTCATCTTAATTGAAAAAATAAAAAAAAGATCGTATTAGTTTACGATGCATACACAATTTTTGCTCTATTTGAGCCCGCTTAGCTCAGAGGTTAGAGCATCGCATTTGTAATGCGATGGTCATCGGTTCGAATCCGATAGCCGGCTTTTGGCTATTTGTTTTGATTTTCCCATGATTGAGAGTGTATTTTTGAAATAAAAGAACATTGAAATGCCTTTTTCCCTTTTTTCAAGGGTTGCCGACCTATCATATGCCCCATTTCAATTAGCAAAAAAATAGTCAGAATTCGGTTTCGGCAGAACAAAAAAAAGTAGACTATTTATTTATATATCTAATAAATAGATATATATTAGATATATAAATAAATATAGAAAGAAAATGATTTCTATCCATTTCTATACATAAATAAAAAATACATAAATAAAAAATGGTCATTCTATTACTCCAATTCAATCTATTTCTGAATTATTTTTAGAACAATACGTCATCGTATTATTGGATTTCGCCTCGCTTAATTTATCAATTTATTTAGTTCAGTTTGTTTATGTCAAAACAAAAAAGGAGTCTTCATGTCGCGGTATAGGGGGCCTCGTTTCAAAAAAATACGTCGTCTTGGGGCTTTACCGGGTCTAACTAGTAAAGGACCTAGAGCCGGAAGCGATTTTAGAAATCAATCGCGCTCTGGGAAAAAATCTCAATATCGTATTCGTTTAGAAGAAAAACAAAAATTGCGTTTTCATTATGGTCTTACGGAACGACAATTACTAAAATATGTTCGTATAGCCGGAAAAGCCAAGGGGTCAACAGGTCAGGTTTTACTACAATTACTTGAGATGCGTTTGGATAACATCCTTTTCCGATTGGGTATGGCTTCGACTATTCCCCAAGCCCGTCAATTCGTTAACCATAGACATATTTTGGTTAATGACCATATAGTAGATATACCAAGTTATCGCTGTAAACCCCACGATATTATTACGGCGAACCATGCTCAAAAATCTAGAGATATGATTCAAAGTTATCTTGATTCATCCCCTCATGAGGAAGTTCCAAAACATTTGACTCTTCACCCATTCCAATATAAAGGATTAGTCAATCAAATAATCGAGAGTAAATCAATTGGTTTGAAAATAAATGAATTGCTAGTCGTAGAATATTATTCTCGGCAAACTTAAACCTAACTCAACTAAGAAGAGGTTTGGACAACTTTATTACTCCTACTCCCTTTCCTTCCCATAAAAAAAGTAACTAAAAAAGGACGCAGGATAAAGTGCTTATCTAGGGAATAATAATAACAAATCGCTATCAAAATTACCGAGGGTTCGAGTTCGACTTTGAGTATGTGTTGTTCGTTGATCCATTGGGATCATTAAGATTGGTAAATTGGTTGAGGGTACGGAAAGAGAGGGATTCGAACCCTCGGTAAACAAAAGCCTACATAGCAGTTCCAATGCTACGCCTTGAACCACTCGGCCATCTCTCCTACGTAATGATTATGCCCCATCAACCGAATCAATAGCGAGCCATTTTTATTTGTACTTTACTTGATCCTTCGAAAATTCCGGGCAATCAATTCGAAAAAAAGTATGAAAAAAACAAAAGAGGAAAGATATCAATTTTTTAGATATCCATTTCTGTGATCTAGTGCTCCCATCCTTTTCGGATAGTTTGACACGAATTTAATCAAATCAATGAATCGTACGGAATCAACTGATCGGTCTATCTATTTTTTTTTTTTTCTTCAATTGCGAGATGAGATGGGAATCAGACTAGGACCTCTTCATTCTTATACTAGTCACCTAGATTTGTATGAAATCAAAAGTATTTAATACTATTAATTATTTAATTCCGGTAAAAAAGAATTGGGAGTTTTCAAATTTGAAAAATTATGTTTTTATGTTATTTCGTGGTGTCCAATTCCTTTCTTTGTGGGGAATCATTTTCTTACGAAAGGTAATGAAAAGAATTTTAGAGTGGATTGCTATCTATGACTAAATCAAGTATAAATGGAAATTTTATTGATAAAACCTTTTCAATTGTAGCCAATATCTTATTACGAATAATTCCAACAACTTCAGGAGAAAAAGAGGCATTTACCTATTACAGAGATGGTGTGATTTGATCATTAGTTTACATATCTTTTCGATCTCAATTTTATTTACCGCCTCAGTATTATAAGACTGCTGCATGATTTCGGAATAGAAAAAAAATGAAAAAAAAAAATCTACGCTTTTTGAAGGTGAGGTTTGTAAAAAAAAACAATTCCTTCTGTCGTGTATCCCCGATTAATGCAGCCTCAGATGCTTGAATTACCGATTCTAGTAGTGAGCCAGAGGTTAAACTTATGAATCTGTATTGCGGTGCGAGTCAACCCTCATCTATTAGAATCAATAGGAGTAGAGGAGAAAAAGCACTACACCTAGAAATCAACAATACGCAGACTTTGGTCGAAATTATCGCCTTCCTTATCGATAGCGAAACTAAAATGGTTGGGACAACAAACATCCATCTCGTTCCGATTTTGAATACCTGTATAACCATCGAAGACTGTTGAAGTGACCAATTCCTCGAAATTAAAGGGCGTAGGGGACAAAGAAATTGTTGAAGTTACCATTTTTTTATTTAAGATTAAGATCACCCCATTTGAGGTTAAAAAAATCTTTGGCAGTAAGGTTGGCTAGAGATTTCTTGTAAAAACA